AGAATTTATTCTAATTTCGCCTAATTTTGAATTTAGATTTTTTTATTTTCTTTTTTTATCTTATCCAATTTCTTATATTATATATTATATAATATATATTATATAATTTTTTTTTTGTATTATTATATTTTATATAATATTATTGTATTATAAATAATATTATTATAAATATTATTATATTATAATAAATAATATTATTATATTATAAATTATATATAATAATATACTATACTATTTTTTAATATAAAATTATTAATAATAAATATTTATTATTTATTTATATTATTTATTTATATTATTAATAATTTTATTTATATTATTAATAATAATGAATAAAAATGGAATATTAGTATATTAATAAACTATTAATATACTCTTAACATACTGTAGATTAATTATATATAATCTATATTAATAGAATACTAATGTAAATAATTTCGAATGATTATGATTACTTATAGAAAGGATTAGTTCTATCTATTAGAAATGATTAATGTGTATTAAATATACAATTGAATCCATATTCAATTTGGTTTATTTTTTTGTTGAGTTATCTTATAGAAGATCCACGATACTCTAAGGAAAGGATAAGAAGAAAAATGAAAGATGCAATACAGATAAATGCACTCCAGACCATAATGAATGAGACATTCCTCTGTTGTCATTCCGAAAAGAAAGGTGGAAACTAAAGAAAAAAAAAAGAATTGACCGGTCGAGTATTCAAAATTGCAAAAAATGAGAGTAAGGGCGGCATATATATATGATATATGATATATATCATATCCATCTATATTGAATTGGGGATAGAAAAATAATAGAATTATTTCTGATTGGATCAAAAAATAAATGTGGGTCTCCCATAGAGATTAAAGAAAATACGCAAGAAATTGAAAGAGGAAGAAAGACCCTTTATTTCTCTAGTTTATAGAGAAAAAATGAGTATCTAATTTGCGAGATTTCAGCATAAAAAAAAAGGGGGGGGGTATGGCGAAATTGGTAGACGCTACGGACTTAATTGGATTGAGCCTTGGTATGGAAACCTACTAAGTGACAACTTTCAAATTCAGAGAAACCCTGGAATTAAAAATGGGCAATCCTGAGCCAAATCCTGTTTTACGAAAACCAAAAAGAATGGTTCAGAAAGCGAGAATAAAAAAAAGGATAGGTGCAGAGACTCAATGGGAGCTGTTCTAACAAATGGAGTTTACCGCGTTGCGTGGGGAAAGGAATCCTGTTCTCGAGACTCAAGAAAGGGAAAGGAGAAACCTATGTACATACATATACATACTGAATACTATCTCAAATGATTAATGACGACGCGAATCTCTATTTTTTAATATGAAAAATAAAAAAGAAAGAATTGCTGTGTGAATCAATTCGAAGTTGAAGAAAGAATCGAATATTCATTGATTAAATCATTTACTCCATCGTCTGACAAATCTTTTAAAGAACTGATTAATCGGAAGAGAATAAAGATAGAGTCCCATTCTACATGTCAATACCGACAACAATGAAATTTATAGTAAGAGGAAAATCCGTCGACTTTTGAAATCGTGAGGGTTCAAGTCCCTCTATCCCCAAAAAAGGACCATTTGACTACTTAACTTAACGACTTAGCCTATTCGTTTTTTTTTATTTGGTATCGATTCCAAATTCATTATGTTTCTTATTCATTTTATTCTTTCACAAAGGTATCCAAGCGGATATTTTTTTTTTTTTTCATTAACACAAGTCTGGTGTTATGTTATATAGGATACACGTACAAAAGAACACCTTTTCCTTTTTTTTTTAGCAGGGAATCCTATTTGAATGATTCAAAATCAGTAATATCATTACTCGTACTAAAACTTATAAAGTCTTTTTTTTTTTTTAAAAAAAAAGTCCTGGATAATACTTTTTTTTTATACCCCTTTACTTTAGTCTTTTTAATTGACATAGAACCAAAGCCTCTAGTAAAATGAGGATGATGCGTAAGTAATGGTCGGGATAGCTCAGCTGGTAGAGCAGAGGACTGAAAATCCTCGTGTCACCAGTTCAAATCTGGTTCCTGGCATATGATTAATTTGTATGAGTATCTATTCTACAAATGAATTGATATCTACAACTTAATTGATATGGATCGACATACATATTCATTACATACATATTCATTAATAGTATAGATCGTGATACATACTTATCCATCTAGGTATCGGGAACTGGATTCCTTTTTTTATAGTTGAAAAAATTTCTAGATTACTAGAAAGAGTATAAAAAGTGCCTATATGTAAAATATCCAAATTAGATTCTCTTTTCTTTTTGATTTCTTTTGTTTTAGTCATTTTCATACCGTGTATACTCTTTTTTTTTTAATCTAAAATCAAAAGGAATGTGAATAATTCATACCTATATGAAAAGTTCAATTAGTTGGTTGAAAGACCCAAGTAAAAGTCTAGTCTCAAGGAGTTAATGGATGGGAATAGGCAAGATGGGTCTTAGATGCAGTACAAATCGAATTTGA